CCTGGATAGTAGCCGTCGATACTTTCAAAATTAAAGAAGGAATCACTCGATTTCTCCTTTTGGATGACACAATCACAATTATATATATTTCTTAATAATATATATACTTCTATTTTTATAAGTTTATAAGTTTATTGAAGAAGTTCTATTTGTTCAATAAATTTTCCTATATTTTTTGTTTGTCCACCATTACTACTTTATTTATGATTTATGATTTATGTAATAAATCTAAAAAAGGTTTCTGATAAAACTCGAAAAAAATGGAAACTACAAAACTACAAATAGGAATATTTCACGAACGAGATCAAGAATTATTATTATTTCGACACAAGTAAAGGGTTGTGGAAAATACCTTTTCTTGTGTCAAAGACTAGGAATACAAATAATCCCTCTTAGAATCGAATTCTTTTTTCCTCTCATTCATCTTTTTTATACTTTGGTTTATATTCTCCGATTATTTATCTTATGTTTCGTATTTAGTCAACTTTTATTCTATTAGAATAGAAAACGATTGATTCATTCTATGGCATTTAAATCTGACAATAGTAACATAATCATACCGCTTCCATTTTATTTCCATTTTTTTTATTGAAAAAACAAAGGAATAAAGAAGAGGTAAGTAAAGTCAAATAGTCCTCTTCACAGCATATATACTATGACTAATAATGCGGTACAAGTAATTCCCAAAATCTGATAGAAAAAGAATATAAAGAAGCAAAAGGCTTTTCATAATTTTTTTTTGATCATACAGAATTAGATAACACAATTTCCAACAAAAATTTGGTTTTTTTTATAACTTGATATTGATAAACTAGAAATTCATTTCAGACAATTGAACCTTCTCAAACTGTTTCTTTTTAAGAACCAAAAAGATTTGTGCCAAAATAATAGATGCCAAGAAGAGCAAAAGGCCTTGTACACGTAATGGATCTTGAAGTACTATTTCCGCATCCCCCTGACCAAATCCACCCACGTTAGGATTACTCGTTAACGGTTGATCCAATTTGATGGATTCGCCCTCTGAAACAAGAAGTTCTGGTCCTGGAGGGATAATATCAACCACTTGACGTCCATCCGATGCATCCACTATGGTTATTTCGTATCCCCCTTTTTCTTTTCGTATGATTTTGCTTACGATACCCGCCGCTGTAGCATTATAAACATTATTGTTACTCTTGCTCCCGTCGGGATAAATCTGACCCCTTCCCCTGTTCCCGCCTACGTATATGGGATATTTTAAGAAGTGAACGTCTTTCTTAGTAGCGGGGTCTGGGGAAAGAATAGGAAAGGTGATTTCACTATATTTTTGACCAGGAACAGGACCTATCACAAGAATATTTTTTTTCGTGGGGCGATAGCTCTGAAAAGACAGATTTCTTATCTTTTCTTTAATCTCGGGCGAGATACGATCGGGAGGGGCTAATTCAAACCCCTCAGGTAAAATTAGAACAGCTCCCACATTTAAGGCTCCTTTTTTACCATTAGCAAGAACTTGTTTCAGTTGCAGATCATAAGGAATTCGAACAACTGCTTCAAATACAGTATCAGGAAGTACGGCTTGTGGAACCTCGATATCCACGGGCTTGTTAGCTAAATGGCAATTGGCACATACAATACGGCCAGTCGCTTCTCGTGGATTTTCATAACTCTGCTGTGCAAAAATAGGATACGCATTTGAAATGGGCACCCGAGTTATTATATATATTATGAGCGATACGGAAATTAATCGAATAATCTCTTCCTTTATCCAAGAAAAGGTATTTCTCATTTGCATAGTCCAATCATTGATCCCGAAAATTTCTACAATAAAATTAGATAAGTCACTAGTATAGTTTCCTATCTATGATTCTGTTATTTAATGAAATAATTTTACTCGAATATTGAAGGAATCCCCCGGGTGGGTAGAAAAAATAAGTACAATTTTGACTGTTTTACTTATGTTACAAAGTAAGAAACATTATAATTGGATCGGTCGATCATTTTTCAATCATTCATTGAATGATAAATCACTACAAGTGACGGAGATACACGATTTAAATAACGAAAAATCCAATATTTAAAAATTGTATCTAAAATGACTGGAAAAGTAGAAACAACGCCGGATATAATTTGATCATTTTGAGCAAATCCAAAATCTTTGTAGATAGAGGCAATCATTAGTTCCCAACCATGGGGCGAATGGAATCCTATACATAAATCAGTTAATAAAAGAATAGAAAAAGCTTTTATTGTGTCGCTTAAATTATATAGAAATTCTTGAAGACAAGAGTTAAGAAAAATAAGTTCTTCATTACTTAGAATAGAATAAACACTTAGAATAACGAAAGAAATTATATTTGTTGAGAAATGTAAAATCGTATGGATACGACCCTCATTGTGCATCTTGATCAATTGGATCGTTTCGTTGTAAACCCCAATGTGAAGCTTTTGTAAACGCCTTTCCGGGTATTCCTTTAGAATTTCGTCGAAGAGGGAGAGTTCCTCTAATTCTATGAATTTTTTTAGAATATTCTTTTCTTGAATATCATTCAAAAATATTTCGGAGGGCCTAGTATTCCACCAATTATTAACCCAAGATTCCAGACTTTTATTAAATGTAAATGAGAGAGAGATCCACCAAGGCAAAAATACTATCGATGCAAGATATAAAAGGGAAATAAATGCGTTCTTTTTTGCCATTTGCTCGTCTGTGAATTTTGAAATGAACTCATCTCATTCGTCGACTCTCTCTATACGATACTAAGATTTATATCAAATATCAGTTCTATTACATTACAATGAGCCTATTCTCCGTTTTTTATTTGTGATTCCGTACAATGACAATGGGTTGGTCCTTGAATTTAGAAAGAATACAGAAAAACAATATAGAAATACAGAAATAGAATAAGAAAGATTCCACTTCAAATTGAATGAAGAAATAAATAAACTAGAATATTCTATAGAATATTCTTTCAAAATATATGATTCGAAGCTTTGGCTGAATGCACGAAAAATCCATTTCAAATAATGAATTCTAATTTCGAGACGAAAGAATTCCCAGTTTATCAAAATATCCAAAGATTTCGAAAAAAAAAATCGCTGGCCACCCTCAGTACAGGAATAATTGATAGAATTTTCTGAAGAATACTGCGATGCTATGATCAAAAATGAGTGTCAAAACAAGATAGAAATGTTATCATTATAAGCGGTCCAATCGGTTGGTAATTAAAGAGCACAAACAAAGATAAAAAATGTTGATTAACAAAAAAGGAGAGATGATTTACAAGAGAGAATCTATCTGTATTTACTAAATTCACAATATTGAAAAAAAAAAAAAGAGAAATTCTTTATTCCGATTTCTTACTTGTTCCGTTACTGAATTGATTTAAGTGGATTTACATACTCATAAAAAAGAATTTATGGATAAAAACTATTTCGCTTTAGGATTGGTCCGTGTACGTTTACTTTTTTTTGTTCTAATCAGAGTTCGGCAGAAACTTCAGTTAAGTTATGCTATAGAAAAAAGAGAAAGAGAATTCTTGAGTTATAGTTTTTTCCCTTTTGTTAAGAATAAGAAAGCATTCGCCTTTTTTCAAAATACTTCAATTGGTACACATAAGAAATAGGCCAATTCAGCAGCTTTCTGTTCAATTTCTCGTAGAGTCAAATTCTCATCGGTACGAGTCAAGGGAATGGACCCCTGGCCTCTGATTTCCATATAAAGGACACGACGAGCATAAATACCCTCTTTAACTTCTATTCGGATGGATTGAATGTCTTTCATAAGGAATCGGAGAAAGATGCGACGATTTTTTCCAGGAAATCCCCAACGAAAAATACATACTATTCCTTCTTTTATATCGAATCGATCATAACCACTACCCACATTCCACGAAATTGTGGACCACAAATATGAACTAATAAAAAGACCCGCGATTCCATAGAAAGACATAACGATTCCTTGTGGAAAAAAAATTATTTGCTGAGAGGGAAATAACGGTATAAGATTCCTACCAAGATAACTAGAAGTTCCAACCAATAAAAACCCTAATGAACCTAAAAAAAGGATAAAAGCCCAGCAGACATTACTCGGTTTTCGAGACCCCGCTATAAGTTCTATCCATATACGGTCTGATCGCCAACTCATACTATATTAGATCTAGTTGCATTTTATTGTAATTGGGAGATAAACCCCAATAAATTTGACTTTAATCTTTTTGTTTCCGAAGTAATCCTCATCGACTAGCACTATTATGATGTGAAGCTTTAGGAGTAATTCATCAATTGCTTAGAGATAAACTAAACTAATAACATCTTTTTTTTTTATGATTTCTTATAGATATCCACAGACATTTAGATATATTGACTTTACGTTTCATAAATTCATCCCGATAATGATTTATCTTCAAATAGCTATAATTCATTTTCCCATAGATCGTGTTTATGCATACGAGCTTCTGTTCGGAAGAAGCTACACATTATACCATATTCTACTACATAGAGAATTGTACTATGATCCAAGTAAGCCTAAGTCTTGAAAAAACAATAAATAAGATTAAATCCCATAATATCTAAAAAATCTTGTTTTTTTGAACATGAAGAGATAAAGAAACCATTGCAATTGCCGGAAATACTAAGCCTACTAAAGGCACAAAAATAGCGGGTAAGTTGCTGATAGTTGTCATAGAATGAGTACCTCGATTTAATAATTTAATATTTGTACCTCTTATTTATTGTTCTATTTGTTGTTATATTAACATTTTATCCTGTTATTGTTATAAAGATATATTCAATTATACTATATATATAGAATTCTACTTAAGTGAGTATTGAGTATATACAATACTAAAGAATATAGAATATAAGAGTATATTATGTATATACTAATAAGGAATAAATCTAATAGGGCGTAGAAATAGTAATCTATATAGAGATACTAATATATATATAATATATTAAATAGATTATATAAGTATATCAAAGTATATAACATAGATGCATACTTAAACATATATTAAGTT